GTAATCAAATGAAAAAGTGCGGCTCGATAAGACCCCATACCTAGAGCTAACATCATATAACCTAATTGAGACATTGTAGAATAGGCTAAACTTCTCTTAATATCTTTTTGAGCAAGAGCTAAAGTAGCCCCCAAAAGTACTGTTATTATACCGATCAAAGCTATTAGATTCATTATATAAGGTAAAATTAGGAAAATAGGAAGAAGCCGAGCTACAAGAAAAATTCCCGCTGCTACCATAGTAGCAGCATGGATGAGAGCCGAAATAGGAGTGGGTCCTTCCATGGCATCGGGTAACCATATATGAAGGGGAAATTGTGCCGATTTAGCAATTGCACCAGAAAATAATAGGAAGGCACACAATGTAACAAATAAAGAATTAATTTGATTATTACAAATCAAGTTATTAAAAATTTCGAACAAATCTCGAAAGTCGAAACTACCCGTTATCCAATAAAAACCTAAAATTCCTAATAATAATCCAAAATCCCCTACACGATTAGTTACAAATGCTTTTTGACAAGCATTCGCTGCAATAGGTCGTGTAAACCAAAAACCTATTAATAGGTAAGAACACATTCCAACCAATTCCCAAAAAATATAAATTTGTATCAAATTAGAACTAGTAACTAATCCCAACATTGAAGTATTGAAAAAGGTCATATAAGCAAAAAATCTCAAATAACCTTGATCATGAGACATATAATTGTCACTATAAATAAGAACCAGAATTCCAACAGTAGTAATTAATATTAATAAAATAGAAGTAAGTGGGTCGATCAAATATCCGAATTCTAAAGAAAAATCGTTATTGATAGCCCAAGACCATACATATTGAAAAATAGAACTACTATTTACTTGCAGAATAGACAGATGGGTCGAAAAAAGCATAACTATACTTAAGAAGAAAATACTCGGAAAAGCCCATATACGGCGAAGTTTTTTTGTTGCCGTCGGAAAAAGCAAGAGTCCCATTCCTATTAACACGGGAACCGGAAGCGTAATTAAAGGTAAAATCCATGAATATTGATATGTATGTTCCATAAAAAAAATGAAATTCTTGTTATTTTGAATTAATTGTTTCTTGTTTCTGATTCATCCGCTCTTATCTCTTTTTAATTTTAATTAAAGGGTCAAAAAAAAGAATATTTAATATTTAAAGAATAAAGATATAAAAAGAAAAGCCAAATCGAATTTTTTTCTTAATCTTAATTTTTTCTGAAAATTTCCCCAATACTTCACATATTTAAGTTAGAATAGGTCAAATAATCAAATAATATGGATAGTTTGAGATACTTGTGAAAAAAAATACTTATTCTAAATAAAATTCGAAATTGAACTATATATTGTAGATTAAAAAAATTATATACATAGAAAAAAAATCAAATTCTATTTGATTTTGATAGGAATGATAAAAACGAAAGTTTTTTCCGGATCCTTAATCCTTATTGAATGAAGAATTTTTATTCAAAATCATTAACTAGTGCTTTTTGGAACTACTTTATTACCTCGATTAGAGAGCACTAAGGTACTTGAAAATTTACCCTTCCATAGCATCAAAAGAAATAATTACTAAGGATTTTTTACATAAGATGTTTTTTTTATATTTTTATAAAAGAATAAAATTCTATATTTTTTAACAAATTATCTAATAGTTTCAGTCGAATTTGAAAATTAAAATTTAATTAGGTATACTTTTTCTTCGAGTTTACCCAATTACTAGAAAAAAAAAATATTAAAAATTTTTAGGATACATAAGGTTTATTTTCTTAAATTTTTTGATATATTTTATTACATGTAGAAATTTATATGACAAAAAAGGAAAGAAATAGAAAGAGAAATATAAGCAGATAATCTTGTGATGTTTTTTTTTATAATTTAGAAATTAAATAGATAGATAATAAGTAGTAAAGAATACTTTTTAAAAAGATTTTTTAACAATAGATGTCTTTCACATCCAATTATAAAAAAATTCACCTTTTTTTGAATGGCAGTTCCAAAGAAACGTACTTCTATATCAAAAAAGCGTATTCGAAAACAGATTTGGAAAAGAAAAGGATATTGGGTAGCGTTGAAAGCTTTTTCGTTAGCCAAATCTGTTTCTACTGGAAATTCAAAAGGCTTTTTGTACGACAAATAAAAAAAAAGGAAATATTGGAATAATATAACTCGACTTGGCATTAGAAACGGTCTAATTTCATTTTCGAATTTCATTTAGAGTTTTTTTTTTCTAATTTAGAATGGACTCCATTTATTAGTTCTATGTACTATGTTATTATTCATATTTTATATTCTAAATTTAGAGTATAAATTAGAAATTTTATCAAAAAAAGATTTCCATTCTTTAATATTTTGAACTAATTACTAATCAATATTAAATTGAACTTTTTTTCCTTTTCTGATATCTCTAGCCTCTAAAATTTTTTGTCTACTGAATTCGAAGTACTTTGTGTTTTCAAAAAAAGAATAAAGATAAGAAACAAAGTTCTATTCTTCTTTGTAGGATATTTTCTAATTTATACGATGGGGAAAAAAATCCCCATCGACTTTCTTGTCACAACAACAATATTACAATATTAATAAATATTAATTAATAAGTTTTGTCTTTTTTTTTTTTTTTTATAGTATTTGAAACATAAAAGAACCATTTTTAGTCAAAAGAAATCGTTTCTTAAAAGAACTTTTTAATAAAAATGTGTTAATTCTGAATGAATTTTTTATATTCGATTCCTATGCCATGGCTGGAAGAGGAATCAAAGTATATATATATTAAATAAAAAATTAGACAAGTTAGACAAGATTTTTTAAAGTATAAGGCAAAACTCGAAACATTTTTGTTAGATAATATGTCCGAATCAACGCCTAATTGAGTTGTTAAATCTTAACACAAATTCGCTATACACTGAAGAAAATACTAACAATTAATACAATAAAGCATTTCCATAAATCCCTTGACTGGAATGTTTAAATTGTAACAAAAAAAAATATAATTTTTTTGGAGGGGTCTCTCCAAGGATTATTATAATTATTCGAGGAACGTTTAAATTTAGACCTTCCCTCTAATTTAACTAATTAATTTAACTGATTAAACGAATTTTTATTCATTAATTTGAACCATTCCTAACAAATATTGTGTTGAATTAATTCCTTTTAAGCTCGACGATTGAATAAAAACGGGTTATTATGATTTTGAGCAAGCCGCTATGGTGAAATCGGTAGACACGCTGCTCTTAGGAAGCAGTGCTAGAGCATCTCGGTTCGAGTCCGAGTAGCGGCATAACATCTTTTCGTTTTCAAAAGGATGCAAAAAGTCTTATAATGAATTTAATTTCTGATTTTAATTCTGTATAATCGAAGAACCTTTTTCCATTTTTACATATGATATTTTTGACTTTAGAACATATATTAACTCATATATCTTTTTCAGTCGTTTCTGTTGTAATTCTAATTCATTTGATAACTTTATTAGTTGACGAATTCTTAGGACCATATGATTCGTCCGAAAAAGGCATGTTAACTAGCTTTTTCTGTATAACAGGGTTATTAGTTACTCGTTGGGCTTATTCGGGACATTTACCATTAAGTGATTTATATGAATCATTAATTTTTCTTTCATGGGGTTTCTCTATTATTCATATGATTCCCTATTTTAAAAAGTATAAAAATTATTTAAACGCAATAACCGCACCAAGTGTTTTTTTTACCCAAGGTTTTGTTACTTCGGGTCTTTTAACTGACATTCATCAATCTGAAATATTAGTACCTGCCCTCCAATCTCAGTGGTTAATGATGCACGTAAGTATGATGCTATTGGGCTATGCAACTCTTTTATGTGGATCATTACTATCAGTAGCACTTCTAGTAATTACATTTCGAAAGGTCATAAGAATTGTTGATAAAAAGAATAATTTATTAAATTATTCCTTTTCTTTTGGTGAGATCCAAGACATGAGGGAAAGAAGCAATATTTTAAGAAAGACTTATTTTATTTCTTCTAGAAACTATTACAGGTTTCAATTGATTCAACAGTTAGATCATTGGGGTTATCGTATTATTAGTATAGGTTTTGTTTTTTTAACCATAGGTATTCTTTCGGGAGCTGTCTGGGCTAATGAAGCATGGGGATCATATTGGAATTGGGATCCAAAAGAGACTTGGGCATTTATTACGTGGATCGTATTCGCGATTTATTTTCATATTCGAACAAATAAATTCATGGAAGGTTTAAATTCTGCAATTGTTGCCTCTATCGGCTTTCTTATAATTTGGATATGCTATTTTGGAGTTAATTTATTAGGAATAGGACTCCACAGTTATGGTTCATTTCCATTAACATCTAATTGAATTGAAAATAAAAAATAAAGAGGTTTGCCAAATATAACGATAGGGTAGCATATACATATATAAGAAACTTCAGGTAAACCTTTGAGAACTTTTTGAATCACTCCATTATTTGATTTTGATTCAAAAAGTTCTCATAAAAGCCAAACATATCCGCTTAGAATTCTTTTTTTGAGTTTTTTGAGTGTAGGTCGATTTTGAAAAATTCAAAATACTAGAATTTCCTTTTTATTTTTTTTTAAACTACCTATAAAAATAATTAGATAGAATTGCTTCGACCTTGTCAACTGATAATGAGAAAACGAAATCCGGATAAATGCCAATAGCTATTACAGGCAAAAGCATAGAGATCGAAACAAATAACTCCCGTGGTCCAGAATCAAAAAAAGAAAAGTTTGGGACATTAAACAGCTTGTATCCATAGAACATCTGTCGTAACATAGATAATAAATAAATAGGAGTTAATATCATTCCAACGGCCATTATAACAATAACTAGTATTTTGGGTATTAAAAGATATTTTTGTCCGGTAATTATTCCAAAAAATACAACCAGTTCCGCAAAAAAACCACTCATACCCGGTAATGCAAGAGATGCTAGTGATAAGATACTGAACATTGTAAAAATTTTTGGCAGCGAGGTAGCCATTCCACCCATTTCGTCAAGATAAACAAGACGTATTCTATCATAACTCGTTCCTGCTAAGAAAAAAAGTGCAGCGCCAATAAATCCATGGGATATTATTTGTACAATGGCCCCATTCAGTCCCAGATCACTTATAGAACAAATTCCTATAAGTATGAATCCCATATGAGATACAGAGGAATACGCTATTCTTTTTTTTAAATTTTGTTGACCAAAAGAAGTTAAAGCTGCGTAGATTATTTGGATTGCACCTACTATTATCAACCAGGAAGAAAATAAAGAATGAGCGTGGGGTAATAATTCCATGTTGATTCGAATCAATCCATAGGCTCCCATTTTTAATAGGATTCCGGCTAGAAGCATACAAGTACTGTAATGCGCTTCTCCATGGGTGTCTGGTAACCATGTATGTAAAGGTATAATCGGTAATTTGACAGCAAAAGCAATAAAAAATCCAATATAGAATAGTATCTCTAAGGCCAAAGGATATGATTGATTAACCAATGTTGCAAAATTGAATGTGGGTTCATTAGAACCATATAAAGCGATACCTAAAGCTCCCATTAATAAAAAAACGGAACTTCCTGCAGTATACAAAATAAATTTTGTAGCTGAATACAGACGTTTCTTGCCCCCCCACATGGATAGAAGTAGATAAACAGGAATTAATTCTAACTCCCACATGATGAAAAAAAGTAAAAGATCTTGAGAAGAAAATAATCCTATTTGAGCACTATACATTGCTAACATCAGAAAATAGAATAATCGGGAATCCCGAGTGACAGGCCGAGCCGCTAAAGTAGCTAAAGTGGTGATAAACCCTGTTAATAAAACGGGTCCTATAGAAAGCCCATCTATTCCAAATCTCCAGTAAAAATCAAACAAATGGATCCATTTATAATCTTCTGTTAATTGGATTAATGGATCGTCCAATTGGAAATAATAAGAAAATGCGTAAGTCATTAAAAGGAGTTCTAAGATACATATACAGATGGTATACCATCTAATGATTTTATTTCCTCTCTGAGGGAAAAAGAAAATGAAAGAACCCGCGAATATCGGTAAAACTACAAATAGTGTTAACCAAGGAAAAGAATTCGTGGTAAAGACAAGATACACTTGGACCAGAAAAACCCGTGCTCGAAAAGAAAATACCTTTTCGCGCACGGGTTTTTGTCAGTAAATAAAAAATCAAATGTATTCAAGTGGATTTCTCTAGAAAGTGTCAATAACCTAGACCCATGCTTCGAGTTGTTTCATGCCATAAATAAACTCGAACGCTCAAAAAATCCGTTGGACAGGCGGATTCACATCTCTTACAACCGACACAGTCCTCTGTTCTTGGAGCAGAGGCTATTTGTTTAGCTTTACATCCGTCCCAGGGTATCATTTCTAATACATCTGTTGGGCAGGCTCGGACACATTGAGTACACCCTATACATGTATCATAAATCTTTACTGAATGTGACATTGGATTCTAATTTTTTTGAACGTCATAAAATTTCGATCTAGTATATTTCTAAATGAATCATATATTTCAATTTAAACACCAGACGAATCAATGATTTGCCAGAATTCAATAGAAAATTTCTGGATTACTTAGGAGATAAAGCCAAAATACTTTAAATTCTTACGTTTTCGAAAACATGATAGATATGTTATGTATGATATTGATACATGGCAATTTCGAATTGATAAATAATCTATTTTATATGATTAATACTATTTATTCAACAAATTCGATTGATTTATACGGGTGGATTTTCTATTACGATAAATTGACGAAACAATAGCTGGTCCAATAGCTGCTTCAGCGGCTGCGATAGCTATAACAAAAATTGAGAAAATATTTCCTTTTAATTGACGACTATCAAAAAAATCGGAAAACGTTACGAAATTGATATTAATCGCATTCAGTATAAGTTCAAGACACATAAGAGCTCTAACCATATTTCGACTCGAAATTAAACCATAGATACCGATAGAAAATAAATAAGCACTCAACACAAGTACATGTTCGAGCATCATCGAACAACTCCTTATCAATTTTGATTTATTTCAATATGAACAACAATTCAACATTAACCAATTGGATTAACTAGAAAAAGAATATCACAAGTACAGAACCAAAAATATGGGTAATAAGGAATTTCTACATGAATAATATGCAAATAGAATCAAAAGAAATGTATGTTAATAACACAGAAAAAAGTTTCTTTTTTGTTTTTTCCAATTCTAAAGATTTTTTACTGACGAGCCACAGCAATCGCACCTATCAAAGCAACTAAAAGAATTATTGAAATAAATTCAAAAGGAAGAAAAAAATCTGTTGATAAATGAATTCCAATTTGTTGACCATTACTTATCAAATCTTGTTCTATAATCTGATTTCCTCTTGTAGTCCAAATAATCCCGTACCATGATGTATCTGAAATAATAGTAATTAGTAAAACAAAAATACTTGTACAAACTAAGGAAGTAACCCCGTCGCCAATAGTCCAAAGATTAAAATCTTTGTAATATTCTGAACCATTCATGAACATCACAGCAAATAGAATTAAAACATTTATAGCTCCCACATAAATAAGGAGCTGTGCAGCAGCTACAAAATGCGAATTTGATAAAATATAGAATAAAGAGATACAAACAAGAACAAATCCCAATGAAAAGGCAGAAAAAATTGGGTTGGTAAATAATACTACTCCTAGACCCCCTAATATAAGACCGAATCCCAGAAAAACTAAAAGAAAATCATGTATTGGTCCAGGCAAATCCATTGTAGGTAAAATAAAAGATAAAAATTCGACTTTTTTTCATGAACTTCTTGATCCGACCAGGAAGAAATTTTTTATAATGGGCTCCTAATTTTTCCTATTTAATCAATCTTGAATCAAAAGGCATTTTACCATTTTTTTTGAGGTGAGTTCCAAATTGTTCGAATTGTATAATCGTCAATTATTGACAGTGGTAAACGACCTAAAGCAATTTGATTATAATTCAATTCGTGACGATCATACGTGGAAAGCTCATATTCTTCAGTCATTGATAAACAATTTGTTGGACAATACTCAACACAGTTGCCACAAAATATACAAATTCCGAAATCAATACTGTAATTAAGCAAGCGTTTCTTTCGAATGTCAGTTTCCAATTTCCAATCTACAACAGGTAGATTTATAGGACATACACGAACACAGACTTCACAAGCAATGCATTTATCAAATTCAAAATGGATTCGACCCCGGAAACGCTCCGATGTGATTAATTTCTCATAGGGATATTGAATAGTTACGGGTAAACGATTTGTGTGGGATAAGGTAATCATAAAACTTTGCCCAATGTACCTTGCAGCTCGTATCGTTTGTTGACCATAATTCATGAATCCGGTTACCATAGGAAACATATCGAAATATCTATAAAAAACTGGATGTTTGTTTTTTTTTCTCTTGTTTGATACAAGTCGTGAATATCAAAAATATCAAAAAGGATTTATTTATAATGAAAGGAGTTGGGAAGAGGTTGTTAATAATAGATTACCAAGAGAAATAGGTAAAAGAAATTTCCATCCAAGATTTAATAGTTGGTCCATTCTTAATCTAGGTAAAGTCCATCTTGTTGCGATAGAAATAAACAAAAACAAATAAGTTTTAATCAATGTAATGAAGATACCAATTGTTGTTCCAAAGACTCCATTTACTTTATTTATTTCAAAAAGATTAGGAATAAATAGGTATGGAATAGATATATTCCAACCGCCTAAGTAAAGAACTGTTACAAATAATGAAGAAACTAATAAGTTTAGATAGGAAGCAACATAAAATAAACCAAATTTGATACCCGAATATTCGGTTTGATAACCTGCTACTAATTCTTCTTCCGCTTCTGGTAAATCAAAGGGTAATCTCTCACATTCTGCTAGAGAAGAAATTAAAAAAATTATAAATCCTATAGGTTGACGCCACAAATTCCAGCCCCAAAAACCATATTTTGATTGTGCTTCAACTATATCAACTGTACTTAAACTGTTAGATAATTATAGTCGGTGATAACATCACTGTTCCCAGCGCTATTCCAGAACCGTACATGAGATTTTCACCTCATACGGCTCCTCGAAGGCCTTAAATAAATCTAAGGACTGGATCATATTTTTTTATCCTAATATATTTGTAGGATATATAGGATATAAATCTATTAGACATTCCCAAATTCGACCAATGAAATTCTGTCTGTTATAATATTAAAAAAAGGTACTTCTGAATTAATCTTATCCTTTAAGATTTAAGAATTTCGGATTTTTTCTTGAGGAATAACTTAAACCCTTCAATAAAATACTCTTTATTATAAAAAGTATTTTGACTTTACATACTCATAGAGATTTCAATCTTCAATCTATCGTTTTTCGATTACCAAAAAAAAATTCGATATTCCATTAGTTCATCAATTATGCCATAAATTCAATCTCTATTAATATGGATATAGGAAATAAAGACAAAAAGGGGATCTCTTTTTTCTTTATTGTAATTAGATTCTTTTTTGATTCCTATTCTTCTTTCTGAAAAAAAAAAAGGACGGAAAATAAAATAATTAAAGGATTTTTTCGTTTTTGATAGTTATTTCTTTAATGGGTGGAGGGACCCTACTCTGGATCGGAATCGTGGGGAGTACTGCCAGGGCATTTCTACTAATTTAAAGCCCCAATTAATATTCTTTTTTATTCTTTATTATATTATACTACTCTTTTAAACTACTCTTTTAAATAATTTAAAAAATCTCTATTACTAATCCTTTATGTATCTTGGTGTTCCTAACCAGCCACCTATTTTTTCGCAATCGGCAATCGCCTGTTACCATTATGATAATACATACAAAGATTTTTCTTTTGAGCCCGCTTCAAGTCAGGATGAAAAGTCAACCAATCTTGGGGCAAATCTTTTTCGTTTTCGTATATTTTTTTCTGCTTTACTCTTGTACATAGGAAATGAGTCTCTATTTTTTTTTTACTGCAGATTTCGAAGCAGTTTTCTTTCACTCATATAACTATCCAATTTAGTTCATTAACCCAAATGATGAATCAAAAAATGAAGATACCTATTCAATTCATTTCACCTTCTTCTTAAAAAAAAAGAAATAAAGAATATAGGGAAAGATTTTTGTTTCGCCGAATCGCACGTAGACATATGGATAATACACAGAGAGTTAATGGTATTTCATAACTAATTGATTGAGCAGCGGCTCGTAGACCACCTAAAAAGGAATATTTATTATTTGATCCATATCCTGACATAAGAAGCCCAATCGGAGCAATACTTGAAATAGCAATCCATAAAAAAACACCGATATTTAGATCAGCTAAAACAAGGCGATAGCCAAAAGGAATAACGGAATAGCTTAATAGGGTTGATATCACTGCTATAGATGGTCCGATACTGAATAAACGAGTATCCCCCCTAGATGGAAAAAGATTCTCTTTGAAAAGTAGTTTTGTCCCATCTGCTAGAGCTTGAAGAACTCCCAAGGGTCCAGCATGTTCAGGTCCAATACGTTGTTGTATCCCTGCGGATATCTTTCTTTCTAACCATACAATTACTAGTATGCCTATCGTGATTCCCAATACAAGAGTCAAAATAGGGACAAGTATCCATAGAATTCCATAGACTGTGTTTAAGGATTCCAATCTCAAAAAAGGATTGAAACCTTGTACTTTTGTTGTATCAATTACGTTTGTTGTATAAATTATCATTTCAACGATCAACCTCTCCCATAATGATATCTATGCTACCTAGTATTGTCATAATATCAGCCAATTTCATTCTTTTAACTAATTGAGGAAGAATTTGCAAATTGATAAAACCTGGCGGACGAATTTTCCATCTCCAAGGAAAACCACTTTGATCTCCTATCAGAAAAATTCCCAATTCCCCCTTTGGTGCTTCAACTCTTACATAAAGTTCTTGTTTTGGCAATTCAAAAGTAGGAGAAGTTTTTTTACTAATAAATCGATATTCAAAATCGTTCCATTCTGGATCCTTTTCTCTATCAAAGCAGCGGGTTTCTAAATTCTCATAAGGCCCTCCCGGAATTCCTTCCAAAGCCTGTTGAATAATTTTTATGGATTCTGTCATTTCACCAATTCGGACTAAATAACGAGCTAATGAATCCCCTTCTTTTTGCCACTGGACGTCCCAATCAAATTCGTCGTAACACTCATAATGATCGACTTTACGAAGATCCCATTGTACTCCGGAAGCTCGTAGCATTGGTCCCGATAAACCCCAATTTATCGCTTCCTCTACACCAACAATACCTATTCCTTCAACTCGTTCTAAAAAAATAGGATTTCGCAAAATAAGTTTTTGATATTCAGCAACTCCTGTTAAAAAATAATCGCAGAAATCCAAACATTTATCTATCCAACCATAAGGTAGATCAGCAGCTACTCCTCCGATACGAAAAAAATTATGCATCATTCTCATACCCGTGGCAGCTTCGAATAAATCATATACTAACTCTCTTTCTCTAAAAATATAGAAGAAAGGGGTCTGTGCACCAATATCTGCCATAAAAGGGCCAAGCCATAACAGATGAGAAGCTATACGACTTAACTCTAACATAATGACTCTGATATAGCTGGCTCTTTTCGGTACTTGAATATTTCCTAACTGTTCGGGACCATTTACTGTTATTGCTTCTGTGAACATAGTAGCTAAATAATCCCAACGGGTTACATAAGGCAAATATTGTATAACTGTTCGGTTTTCCGCAATTTTTTCCATTCCTCGGTGTAAATAACCCAATATTGGTTCACAGTCAATAACATCCTCACCGTCCAGAGTAACGATGAGTCGAAGAACACCATGCATTGATGGGTGGTGGGGGCCCATATTGACTATCATAAAGTCTTTTCTTGTAGCTCGTACATTCATAGGGGTTTCCTCAATTCATTCTTCCAGGAATTACTGAAAACGAAAAGAAGCTCATCAAAATTCAAGATCTAATAAATCAAATAATTCAAAGACTCTTCAAATTAACGAGTTTTTGACTCCCGAATATCCAACTGTCTAATTAATTCTTTATAACGTATTCTATTTTTCTTTGCCAAATAAGACAACAGCCGTTGGCGTTTGCCTAGAATTTTTCGTAAACCTCTCTGAGATAAAAAGTCTTTTCTATGTAATTCCAAATGTGAAGTAAGTATTCGTATTTTATTAGTGAAACTTACTATTTGAAATTCAACCGATCCCGTATTTTCTTTTTTTTCTTCTTGTGAAATAACTGAGATGAATGAATTTTTTGCCATAAAACGAAACCCTTCTCCTTTCTTATTTTAAACTATTTTTTTTGATCAATAATAATAAATAATACAAAACAAATTACAGGTTATTTGTTTTGTGTATACAAAAAAATCTTTACTTGTTCATTGATTTCTTTAACAATTTCTAATTTTGTCTTTTGTCAAATCGAATTTATCATTAATCAATTCAATAGTTTTTTTATTCGATTAAAGATAGAAAAAAAGGATGGTATTTTTTTCTAGATCTAATTGATATGTGATTGAATTTCATGTATCGGAATGGAATATGGAAAGTAAAACAAGACAGGTATCCTTGTTTTCGTATACTAAATCATCCATGCTATGGAATAAATAAAAAATAAATAGAATATATATGAAATATATCTTTACCGAATTTTCAATACCGAATTTTCAATCGTGGATATATATGTATCCTTACCATACTGAACCGACTAGCATTATTGGTATCAAACCAATAGCGATTCATACAAGCTAAATCTTCTAATCGATAATTAGGCCAAAGAAAAAACTTTAATTTAATTAGTTTTTTTCTATTAAAATGTTTGTTTTTATTCAAAAAATGATCACAATTTTTTATATTATTTCCATTTGAAATTTCTGTATTTCTATGACTATCATTTCTATTTTTTGAATTCAAAGAAATTAGAATTCTTAATTCTTTACGACGTTTCGGGGATAAAATGTTTTCAGGAACAAGTAAATCATAATCATTTTTGTTTCTATGTCCAATTCTACATTGATGGCTTTCAATAGATTCACTAAAATTTGTTTTATCAAAATAGCCGTTTTCTCTGCATCTTTGATTAATTTGTTGTTTGCTCTTATGAACCAAAAAAATACCTATGCTTTGATACATAATAAACTGGCCATCATTTCTTACCGATAGACGAACAGGTTCGATAATAAATATTCCCCTTTTCATTAATTCTATAAGAGTGAAACCCTTCTCAATCATTAGAATATCCAGACTCATTTCGCCTTTTTGAATAGAAGACATAAAAATTTCTTGTGAATTTGTCAGTCTAAGCAGGAGACAATATACTTTGATATTATTGATTATTTTTTGATTTAAAGAATCATCCCATTTTAATTGGAAACGTAAATACCTTTTTAGAAAGAAATCGAGTTCTGCTTCTGTATTACTTTTGTATTGTTTTTTCTTTCTACGTTTTTTCATGCCTAATCCTAATTTCGCATAATCTTCTTCAACCCCCCTTTCTTTATTTGCAAGAACTGATCCAAGATTCACTCGATCCTCGAATTCTTTTTCTTGGTAGTTTTGATTCTCTAATTCAATAGGTTTTTTTTCATTAGGTAAAAAAAGATCACTATTTTTCTTTCCATTGACTTTTTTATTTTCAATAACATTTTCATTTCTATTCAAATTTAAAAGAAGTAATTCAGTTGGTATCACCCACGGTTTTATCTTATATGCATTGTAAAGTGTCACAAATTTTTCAAAAAACCAAAGTTCCAAATTAGATATGGGACGATTGAGTATTTCTTCATTCATTCCCATCCAATCAAAAAGTTTTTTTTTTGAATTGATTTCTTGGCCTTGATGAAGTGTAAGAAAAAAAAGATCTTTGTTATCCATTTTATCAATTATTTGATATTTATTAGTTCGGGTCTTTGTATTTTTTTTCTGTTTGGTTCCGGTCTCGATCCAGGACTGAATGTCGACCTTTTTTCTAAGACAAAAATGTATAATTCTCCAATCAAAAAACTTTCTATCCAAGTTTTTTTCCATATCAATGATATCATCTTCTGTTAGAGAATTTTTGATAGAAAGACCTACCAACATATCAAAAAAAGGGTTTTTGGCCATGTTGTAATTATAAGAAACCGCGTGCTTATTATTTTTTTTTAATGGCGCTTCTTCTTCATAAATATACGACTCTTTCTTACCTCCACAAAAAATAGATTTATATGATAAAAGATTATATCTATAATTTTTTTTTAAATTCTTTTTTTGTCGTGCGCGTAATGCATCCGCTTTTAAAAAATAGGTTTTTTCGTAATGAATTAATTGGTCTTTTTTATTTTTATAGAAATTCAATTTGTTTAAATCTTGCTTTTGAATCGTGCGGTGTTGATTAATTCTATTTCGCCATTTTTGTGGCATTAACATAGACCAATGAATCGGAGATAAATCGTATTTATATTGATAATGACCCTTTAACCAGTTTTTCCATTGATTCGTTCCAGAATTTCTAACACTTTTATCTTTTAATTCGTAATGAAATAACCCTTGATTTCCAAAAAAATCTTTTATTTCATTTTTAAGAAAAAGGGGTGCGCCGTGATATTGAAGTATAGATCTTAACTTATATAAGTGAATACCGCGAGTTTGTGATAATTTGTAAAATACATATGCTTGTGATAAGGAGGATACGTCACAAAAAATCTTTGAATTTTTATTAAAAAGATTTCTATTATTAAGTGACTTTTTTATAATTGAAATAAAGTGAATTTGATTTTGGTTTGTTTTACCAATTCTTTTGTTACTTTCTTCATTATTGCAAATGCATTTGTTACAAATTTTTCTTTTTGATTCAAGAAAAAACTGTGGATTGATCCTTGGAATATTAATGATACCTAACAAAAAATTGATGTATATTTTTTCAATCCAAATTTTGATAAAAAAATGTGATTTACGAATTAATCGAGCATTTTCCCTTCTTAATATTTGAGAAATTCTTT